GTTGTAAATGTTTAATTTTTTAGCATTGAGAAATTCATAAAATTTTTAGTAGAAGTTTTCAGGCTAAAATTTGCGGTATTTGTGAAGTGCATTAATGCATTGTGCATGTATATATATACAATGCGGATGGCTAACCCATATTTCAACTCGTTAGCTGGCACGTTCTCGGGCCTTCCTTGGTTTCGGGGTTTGACAAGGATAACAGGATTCGCTGAGCGTAGGGGGTAGGGGGGTTTGTCGCGCAAAAACCAAAAGGGGGGATATATAAGGATAAGTTGAAGAAGTGATGTATATGTTATGCACTTGAGATATTAATATGTAATTCTTAAGTTATGTCATTTAATAATTAACCTAATTTAACTCATTCAAGGAATAGTTCAACCTTAATATATTAATTGTGCTTGCACTCTGAGATGCAAAGTGAAAGGAAACCTAAAAAAGAGAACCCTATGCATATAAAAGAATGCCCGGCATGTTGGGTAACGAGGAGTATGTAATCACACCAGTAACCGGATGCCAATTTAATCACCGAGGGTGGAGTAAATAAAGTCAAGTACCTGAGATTGAAACCAGATACAAGGAATAGTTCACAGTATACCATCCCTACATATTGTGTCCCTGATTCTATCATTAATAGTATGCATTTATATCAACCAGTTGGTGGTCTCTTACTACATTAATAATTTTAAGATAAATCTTAGCTGGGTAATTCAAGGAAAATTTTGTGTGCCATATTTAAGGGATTAATCTATTTCCCAGGTTAGAATAAATTATTTCTGAGTTTTAATAATTTGGTTTATGGTTTTCTTAGACGTTAGTACTTGCTTTGGGGTTAAAATAAATGAATGGTGATAATACATATATAAGTACTAATACATTATGTAATATTATACATAATATGTACTAGTACATACATGTTACTATCAGAAGATAGTTTAATTTAGAATTCTGGCTTTGGGAGCCAGGGGTGGGAGTTAAAATCTCTCTTTTCTGGGCGCTAGGGGGGAATTTAACCTCCGATCTTCGGATTACAAGACCGATGCTTTAATACTAAGCTACTAGGGCAAGCTCATTTTAGTGCTTTATTTTCTACTCATCCTGCTAGTGGGACAAGCACAAGGAAAAGTGCAAAATATAGAATTGATGCTACCTGACCAATAATGACGTATGGGTGTTCTACAGGCATACCTCCAATTCATGTTAAAATTAGTATGTCTGCTACAAGTGTTCAAAATAAAAATTGGGTAATTGGGCGGAATGTAAGTCCTCGTTGTTTTGAGGTGTGTAGGATTGGGACTACTATTAGAATTAGAATAGAGAATAATAGAGCAAGAACACCTCCTAATTTATTTGGGATGGATCGTAGGATGGCGTAGGCAAATAGGAAATATCACTCTGGTTTAATGTGGGGTGGGGTTACCATTGGGTTGGCCGGTGTAAAATTGTCTGGATCTCCTAGGAGGTTGGGAGAAAATAGTGCTAGTGATGTTAAGGCTAGCAGTATGACTACGAATCCAAGGAGGTCTTTGTATGAGAAATAGGGATGAAAGGAGATTTTATCTGCATCGGAATTTAGGCCGGCGGGGTTGTTTGATCCTGTTTCGTGGAGGAATAGTAGGTGGAGTAGCGTTGCGGCGGCAATAATGAATGGCAGTAAGAAGTGGAATGCGAAGAATCGTGTTAGTGTTGCATTGTCTACTGAAAAGCCCCCCCAGATCCATTGAACAAGTGTGTCTCCTATGTAGGGAACTGCTGAGAGGAGGTTTGTAATTACTGTAGCCCCTCAAAAGGATATTTGTCCTCATGGAAGAACGTAGCCGACAAAGGCTGTTATTATGACTAGCAGAAGTAATACCACCCCGATGTTTCAGGTTTCTTTATAAAGGTATGATCCGTAGTATAGGCCGCGGGCGACGTGTATATAAATACAGATGAAAAAGAATGATGCTCCATTAGCATGAAGATTACGAATGAGCCAGCCGTAGTTTACGTCTCGGCAGATGTGGGCTACTGACGAAAATGCGGTTGAAATGTCTGAGGTGTAATGCATGGCTAGGAATAGCCCTGTTAGAATTTGTGTAATTAAACATAGTCCTAGAAGGGACCCGAAGTTTCATCATACTGAAATATTAGATGGTGTTGGTAGGTCAACTAGTGCATTGTTAGCGATTTTTATTAGAGGGTGGGTTTTTCGTAGGCTTGCCATTATTGTTCTTGTAGTTGAACTACAACGGTGGTTCTTCAAGTCATTGGTCTCGGTTAAAATCCGAGCAAGAATTATGACCTATTTTATGTTTATGTTATTGGTGGCTCTGATTGTGGGTTTAATTGCTGTTGCTTCTAATCCAACTCCTTATTTTGCTGCTTTAGGTTTGGTGGTGGCAGCGGGGGTTGGGTGTGGTATTTTAGTTGGTTCTGGGGGGTCTTTTTTGTCTCTAGTTCTTTTTTTAATTTATTTAGGTGGAATGCTTGTAGTATTTGCTTATTCGGCAGCCTTGGCTGCTGAGCCTTTTCCAGAGGCCTGAGGGAGTCGCTCCGTTGCAGGTTATGTATTAATTTATTTGCTGGGGGTAGCTTTAATGGCCGGGGTTTTTTGAGGGGGGTGATATGAAGGTTCCTGGGTAATAATTGATGGGTTGAAGGAGTTTTCTATGTTGCGGGGGGATGTTGGAGGGGTGGCTGTTATATATTCTTTTGGGGGAGCAATATTAGTCATTTGTGCTTGGGTTTTGCTCTTGACATTGCTTGTTGTACTGGAATTAACTCGGGGGCTAGGCCGTGGAACTCTTCGTGCAGTTTAGATAATTGTTAATAGAATGGCCAGGGTTATTGTCAGAAGGAAAATAGTTAAATATGTTTTAATTATTCCTCGCTGAATGTCGCTTATAATTTTTGATATAGTTATTTGGGCTAAGGTTAACCCTTTTGGCCCCGACATCTCAAATCATGTTTGATCTAGTTTATTGGCGACCGATTGGCCCAGAATGAGGTTAAGTTTTGGGGGTATTCGGTGAATTAGTGCTGGGAAATACCCTAATATATTTGAGAAGTTGTGTGAAAATATTGTAGGAGTAATTTTAACTTGTTTATTAGTTAGGGCCGTAAGTTCTATGGCTACTAGCAATCCAACAATGGTAACTATGAGGGCCGCTAATTTTAGGGTTAAAGGTATTGTTATAACAGGTGTTTTTGAAGGTAGGAAGTTGGAGGTGATAATAAGTCCTGCAATAATGCTTCCCCAGGCAAGTCGTTTAATGGGGTTGATTACTAATGGGTTGTTTTCATTAATAGGGGATAATGGGAGGAATCGTGGGGATCCTATGGTAACAAAGAAAACGACTCGAAAGCTGTAAACTGCGGTGAATGATGTAGCAATAAGTGTAAGGATTAGGGCTCAGGCGTTAAGGTGTGAGGTGTTTAGGGCCTCGATAATGGCATCTTTTGAAAAGAAGCCTGCAAGGAAGGGGGTCCCTGTTAGTGCTAGGCTGCCGATTGTGAGGTAGGTTGAGGTGGCTGGTATAAGGTTATTAAGGCCCCCCATTTTGCGGATATCCTGTTCGTCATTAAGGCTATGAATAATTGATCCTGAGCACAGGAATAATATAGCTTTGAAGAAGGCGTGGGTGCAGATGTGTAGGAATGCGAGTTGTGGTTGGTTTAGCCCAATTGTAACTATTATTAGGCCTAATTGGCTGGATGTTGAGAAAGCCACAATTTTCTTAATGTCATTCTGGGTTAGGGCACAGGTGGCTGTAAATAGGGTGGTTAGGGCTCCTAAGCATAGGCAAATTGTCAGTGCGGTTTGATTGTTTTCTATAAGGGGGTGGAGGCGAATTAGTAAAAAGATCCCGGCTACGACTATAGTGCTAGAGTGGAGTAGGGCAGACACTGGTGTAGGGCCCTCCATGGCAGAGGGAAGCCACGGGTGTAGGCCAAATTGGGCCGACTTCCCTGTTGCTGCTAGAATAAGTCCCATCAGAGGGATTGTTATATCAAAATTTTTTGATAGAAAGAAGATTTGTTGAATTTCTCAGGAGTTAAAATTTATTGCGAATCACGCCATGCTCAGGATTAATCCAATATCACCTACTCGGTTATAAATAACAGCCTGCAGGGCTGCTGTATTTGCATCTGCTCGTCCGTACCACCACCCAATTAGGAGAAAGGATATAATTCCAACCCCCTCTCAGCCAATAAATAGTTGGAATATATTGTTGGCAGTAACAAGTGTAATTATTGCTACTAAAAATAATAGTAAATATTTAAAGAACCGGTTTATGTTAGGGTCCGAGTGCATATATCATAGTGCAAACTCTAAAATAGATCAGGTGACGTAAAGAGCAATGGGTGTGAAAATAAGGGAATAGTGGTCAAATTTAAAGCTAATGTTCGTGTCGAATATATATGTGTTTATTCAGTGTCAGTTTGTGGTGACACTTTCTAGTCCTTGATCCAGAAATATCATTAGTGGCAGGAGGCTAATGAAAAATGCGGTGCTGACAGCGGTTTTTACATGTGTATTTGCTCAGTCCATTTTGCGTGGTTGAGGATTTAGTGTTGTTAATAGCGGAATAATGAGGATTGTGATAACTAAAATAAGTGAGGAGGACATAATTAGTGTTGTTGGGTTCATAGCTTCCACTTGGATTTGCACCAAGAGTTTTTGGTTCCTAAGACCAACGGATGAGCTGTTATCCTTCAGAAGCGTGAGGAAGCCGTGGGCTTTAACCACGGTGCATAAGGATTAGCAGTACTTATTGATTTCTGTCCTTCCTTGGTGAGTAAGGGGATTTTAACTCCTGTCTTTAGAATCACAATCTAATATTTTAGTTAAACTATACTTACTAATAGCATCAACCTCATATTAGTTCTGGTTTTGCTACAAGAAGAATAACGGGGATTAGATGGAGGGCTATTAGTAAGTGTTCTCGGGTGTGGAAGGGTTGAAGTTTCATAATGTGGTTTGGTGTTGGGCCTCGTTGAGATATTAAGAATATGTATAGTGAATAACCCGCTGTAATTAGGGTGCCTGCCCCTGTTAGCGCAATAGTTCAAGGGGATCAGTTAAATAGGGTTGTAATAATTATTAGTTCTCCTATCAGATTAGGTAGAGGGGGGAGTGCCAGGTTAGCCAGGTTGGCAATAAATCATCAAACTGCTGTTAATGGAAAAATTAGTTGCAGTCCCCGGGCTAAAATTATGGTTCGACTATGGGTTCGTTCATATGCTGTGTTAGCCAAACAAAACAGTATTGAGGATACTAGGCCATGGGCAATTATTAGGATAATTGCTCCTGAAAACCCTCATGGGGTTTGAATTAAAATGCCCCCTGCCACGAGTCCTATGTGGCTGACGGATGAGTAGGCGATTAATGACTTGAGATCCGTTTGTCGTAAACAAATAGATCCTGTTATGATGATCCCCCATAATGCTAAAATAATAAACGGGTACACTAATTCTTTTGAGAGCGGGTCTAGTATAATCATCATTCGTATTATTCCATAGCCTCCTAGTTTTAATAGTACTGCTGCTAGTACCATAGATCCTGCAACAGGGGCTTCTACGTGTGCTTTTGGGAGTCATAGGTGAACGCCATACAGTGGTATTTTTACTAGAAATGCAATAAGACAGCCGGCTCATCAAATTTTATGACCTCAGGAATGTAGTATAAGTGGTTGGGAGTATTGAATTACGAGTATAGATAGGGTTCCAGTGGATTGTTGGAGCAGGAGTAGTGCAACTAGGAGTGGTAGAGAGCCTGCCAGTGTATAAAATAAAAAGTAGGTCCCTGCATTTAATCGCTCAGTCTGGTTTCCTCATCGGGTGATGATAATTAGGGTTGGAATTAGTGTGGCTTCAAATATGATATAAAATATAATGATTTCTGTGGCCCCGAATGCTATAATTAAGAAGGTTTGTAGTGAGGCGAGCAGGGTGATGTACAGGCGTTGTCGGTTAATGGGTTCTGGGTTAATGTGATTTTGACTGGCTAGAATTATTAATGGTAACAGTCAACATGTTAATACTAATAGGGGTGTTGATAGGGGGTCTGTACCTAAATATATATTAGATATAGTTCAGCCGGTTTCGGATGTCCATTTTAGTCATGTAAGACTTACAAGAGCAATTAATAGGCTGTGGGTAATTGTCCCTGTTCATAATCATTTTGGGGAGATCAATCAGATTGTTGGGAATAGTATAATTGTGGGGATTAGTACTTTTAGCATTGTAGGAGATTAAGGTTTTGTAGGCGATCAGTCCCGTGGGTTCGAGCTGTGGCTACTAGGAGTGCGAGGCCCGTACTTGCTTCGCAGGCGGAGAAGGCTAGTAAAAGCATAGGAGCCGTAGAAAAACTTGTAGATTCGAATTGTAGTGTTCATAGGGCCAGTGCAATAAATAGGGATAGTATTATACCTTCTAAGCATAGAAGTGCGGAGAGTAGGTGAGTGCGGTGGAATGCTAGTCCTATTAGTCCTAGAATAAATGCTGAACTGAAGCTGAAATGTACTGGTGTCATAAGGGGGTCGTGGACTTAAACCACAATTTTCTGAGCCGAAATCAGAGGTCTTTTTTGGACTAACTCCCTTATTCTGCTCATTCTAAGCCCCCTTGGGTTCATTCGTAGATTAACCCTAAGGTTAGAAGAATAAGAACTGTAGTTGCTCAAAAGAATGTTCCTGTGGGGTTGTGAAGTTGATCACCTCAGGGAAGAGGGAGGAGGAGGGCAATTTCTAGGTCAAATAGAAGGAATAGGATAGCGACTAGGAAAAACCGTAGGGAAAATGGTAGTCGGGCGGATCCTAGTGGATCGAACCCACATTCGTAGGGGGAAAGCTTTTCTGCATCCGGGTTTATCTGGGGGAGTCAAAATGATACGACTGCTAGAATTGAGGATAGGGCCATTGTAATAATAAGAATGGTTATGATTAAATTCATTATCTTTCCTTGGGGTTTAACCAAGACTAAATGATTGGAAGTCACTTGTACTAACTTAAATACTAGAAAGATATGAGCCTCATCAGTAGATGGATACGTAAAGGAATAGTCAGACTACGTCGACAAAATGTCAGTATCAAGCAGCGGCTTCGAAGCCGAAGTGGTGTTCAGATGTGAAGTGATATTGGATTTGGCGAAGAAGGCAAACGGCCAAGAAGGTTGAACCAATAATTACATGAAGTCCGTGGAATCCTGTGGCTACGAAGAATGTGGACCCGTATACCCCGTCTGCGATTGTGAAGGGGGCTTCATAGTATTCTATGGCTTGTAGCGCGGTGAAGTATAGTCCTAGAAGAATTGTAAGTCCAAGGGATTGAATAGCCTGTTTTCGTTCTCCTTCTATGATGCTGTGATGGGCCCATGTGACTGTTACACCAGATGCTAGCAGAACTGCTGTATTAAGGAGGGGAACTTCAAATGGGTCTAGTGTAGTAATTCCTGTTGGTGGTCAGCATCCTCCAAGCTCAGGGGTCGGGGCCAGGCTTGAGTGATAAAAAGCTCAGAAAAACCCAAGGAAAAAGAAAACTTCTGAGGTGATAAATAGAATTATGCCATAACGTAGGCCTTTTTGTACTGGTGGCGTGTGGTGTCCTTGGAAGGTCCCTTCCCGGATGATATCACGCCATCATTGGAATATTGTAAGAAGTAGAAGAATTAGTCCAAGGGTTATTAGTGTTGTTGAGTGGAAGTGAAACCAGATTGCTAGGCCGGATGTTATTAATAGGGCGCCTACGGCTCCGGTTAGTGGTCATGGGCTAGGATCAACCATATGAAATGCATGTGCTTGGTGTGCCATTAAACGCTTTCTTGTAAATAGAGGCTTAGTAGAAGCACAAACACATAGGCTTGGATTATTGCAACTGCAACTTCTAGAAGTGTGAGGAGGAACAGGACAGCGGCTGTTAGAATTGCTACTGTTGGTATTATAGGTAGTAGTACAAATACTGCTGTGGCGATAAGTTGAATTAGTAGGTGACCTGCAGTTAAATTTGCTGTAAGTCGCACTCCAAGGGCTAGGGGTCGAATGAATAGGCTAATTGTTTCGATAATAATTAGTACTGGAATTAGTGGAACTGGGGTTCCTTCTGGTAGAAGATGACCAAGGGCTACTGTTGGTTGATTACGCATGCCAATAATTACTGTCGCAAGTCACAATGGCACGGCAAATCCCATGTTTAATGATAATTGGGTAGTAGGTGTAAAGGTATATGGGAGAAGGCCAAGCATGTTAATAGTAATAAGGAACACTATTAAGGAGGCAAATAATAGGGCTCACTTATGTCCCCCTACATTTAGAGGCAGTAGAAGTTGATTGGTGAAACGGTTAATGAATCATGTTTGAAGGGTAATAAGTCGATTGTTTAGCCATCGAGATGAGGGGGTTGGGAATAAGATTCATGGTAGTGCGATTGCAATGGCAATAAGGGGGATACCTAGGAGGGAGGGGCTTGCAAATTGGTCAAAAAAGCTCATTATCATGGTCAGTCTCAAGGCTCAGTTTTGTGTTTTTCTTCGCTTATTGGGGCGGGTTCGTTGGGTGTTGTATGATTTAGGATTTTAGTCGGGATAATGGTGAGAAAAATGATTCATGAAAATACTAAAATGGCGAATCCAGGGTTAGGGTTTAACTGGGGCATTTCACTAGAGGTGGTCGGTAGTCACCAAACTTTGGCTTAAAAGGCCAACGCTTTGTCCAATAATTAGCTTTCTAGTGAGGCGTCTTCTAGTATTAATGAGGATCAGCTTTCAAAGTGTTCTAGTGGAACGGCTTCAACTACGATTGGTATAAAGCTGTGATTGGCCCCACAGATTTCAGAGCATTGTCCATAGAACACCCCCGGTCGTGAGGCAATGAAGGCAGTTTGATTTAGTCGTCCGGGTACTGCGTCCATTTTTACACCGAGAGATGGTACGGCCCAAGAGTGAAGCACATCTTCAGCAGATACTAGCACACGAATCGGTGATTCTATTGGGACTACTATTCGGTGGTCCGTTTCTAGTAGTCGAAATTGGCCTGGTGTGAGGTCTTGAGTTGGGATTATATAGGAGTCAAAGCCCAGGTCTTCATAGTCTGTATATTCGTAGCTTCAGTATCACTGGTGTCCTATGGCTTTAATTGTTAGGTGGGGGTCATTAATTTCGTCTATAAGGTATAGAATTCGAAGGGATGGCAGAGCAATCAAAACTAGGATTACAGCTGGTAAAACGGTTCAAACAATTTCGATTTCTTGGGAGTCCAGGATATATTTATTGGTAAGTTTAGTGGAAACTATTGCAATAATAATGTATAACACTAAAGTGCTAATTAAAAACACAATTATTAGGGCGTGGTCGTGGAAGTGGAGAAGTTCTTCTATAACGGGTGATGCCGCGTCTTGGAATCCTAGTTGTGTGGGATGTGCCATTAAGCCTGGGGCTTAAGACATACAGGGATTTAACCTGTAATACCACCTTGACAAGGTGGTGTAATTTGCATTTTACTAATGTCTTTAGAAGAAAGTGACAGAGTGGTTATGTGACTGGCTTGAAACCAGTACATGGGGGTTCAATTCCTTCCTTTCTCGTTAGTTTGATTGAACTCGTACAAATGCTGGCTCTTCAAATGTATGGTAGGGTGGAGGGCAGCCGTGAAGTCATTCTACGTTTGTCATGGTTAGCTCTACTGAGGAGACTTCCCGTTTGGCAGCGAAGGCTTCTCAGAGAATAAATAGGAATATAATTACTGCGACCAGGGAGATAAGGGATCCAATAGATGATACTGTATTTCACAGGGCGTAAGCGTCGGGGTAATCAGAGTATCGTCGTGGTATTCCGGCTAGGCCTAGGAAGTGTTGGGGGAAGAATGTTAGGTTTACACCAATAAATATCACACCAAAGTGAATTTTTGTTCAGGTGTCATTTAGAGTATATCCTGAAAATAGCGGGAATCAGTGGACAAAGGCTGCTATAATGGCAAATACGGCACCCATTGATAGTACATAGTGGAAATGTGCAACTACATAATATGTGTCGTGAAGTACAATATCTAGTGATGAGTTGGCTAACACAATTCCTGTTAGTCCCCCTACTGTAAAAAGGAAAATGAACCCCAGGGCTCATAGCATGGGTGTGTCTCATTTGATAGAGCCGCCGTGCAGTGTGGCAAGCCAGCTAAATACTTTTACACCGGTTGGGATGGCAATAATTATTGTTGCAGATGTGAAGTATGCACGGGTGTCTACATCTATTCCGACAGTAAACATGTGATGGGCTCACACAATAAAGCCAAGAAGGCCGATAGCCATTATAGCTCAAACCATTCCTATATAGCCGAATGGCTCTTTTTTACCAGCGTAGTAGGCTACAACGTGTGAAATAATTCCAAACCCGGGTAAAATAAGAATATATACCTCGGGGTGACCGAAGAATCAGAACAGATGTTGGTACAGGATTGGGTCTCCCCCTCCTGCCGGGTCGAAGAATGTGGTGTTAAGATTTCGATCTGTGAGAAGTATAGTAATTCCGGCGGCTAGGACTGGAAGTGAGAGAAGCAGGAGTACAGCTGTCACTAGTACAGCTCACACGAATAAAGGCGTTTGGTACTGGGAGATGGCCGGAGGTTTCATATTAATAGTAGTAGTAATAAAATTAATTGCCCCCAGAATTGATGAGACACCTGCTAAGTGAAGTGAGAAAATTGTAAGGTCTACGGATGCTCCTGCGTGAGCAAGATTACCTGCAAGTGGTGGGTAAACTGTTCACCCTGTCCCCGCCCCGGCCTCAACACCAGAGGAGGCCAGTAGCAGAAGGAATGATGGGGGGAGAAGTCAGAAGCTTATGTTATTTATTCGTGGGAATGCCATGTCAGGTGCTCCAATCATTAATGGCACTAGTCAGTTTCCAAACCCACCAATGAGAATTGGTATTACTATAAAGAAAATTATTACAAAGGCGTGGGCAGTAACGATAACATTATAAATTTGGTCATCGCCTAGAAGTGATCCGGGTTGACTAAGCTCGGCTCGAATAAGAAGGCTTAAAGCAGTCCCCACTATTCCAGCTCAGGCACCAAATACAAGATAAAGGGTACCAATGTCTTTGTGGTTTGTAGAAAAGAATCAGCGCGTAATTGCCACAGGTAGGGTAGCCGAGTATTAGGCGGTGGGTTGTAGCCCCGAAGACAGAGGTTTAAGTCCTCTTCCTATCATCAGCCCTGTGGTGAAGAAACATGTTGGATTGCAAATCCAGAGACGTAGAGTAATACTCTGCCGGGGCTTTTCCCGCCTTTTAGGCCAACGGCGGGAAAAGTAGGTGGATGCTCGCTGGCTTGAGCGCTTAGCTGTTAACTAAGAGTTTGTAGGATCGAGGCCTTCCCATCTAGTAAGGCCTTAGTTTAATAAAAACATTTGATTTGCAATCAGAAAATGCAAGATAGACTCTTGTAGGTCTTATCCAGGGACTAGAAGATTTTCACTTCTGCTTAGAGCTTTGAAGGCTCTTGGTCTGATGTTATCCTAAGTCCCTTAAGTGACCAGTATTAGAATGGCCGGAGTTACAGGTAGAAGACCTAGTGCAATCGTGGTTGAAATAGTAAGAGGCAGAGAGGCCTGGGTTGTTTTTATCCGTCAGGGTGTAGTTGAGTTGGTTATGTTTGGGGAAATTGTTAGTGTTATTGCATAGCATAATCGAAGGTAGAAATAAAGGCTAAGTAGGGCTGCTAGGGCTATGACTGTGGCGGTGGCTGGGAGATCTTGTTTTGTCAATTCTTGAAGAATTAGTCACTTTGGCATGAACCCCGTTAGTGGTGGTAGTCCGCCTAATGATAATAAGACAAGAGCGGTGGTTGCTGTCAGGATTGGGTTATTTGATCAGGTTATTGCAAGGGTATTAATTTTTGTGGCTGAGGAAATCTTGAGTGTTAGAAATGCTGCGGAGGTTATGAAGATGTAGGTCCCTAGTGCAAGTAGTGTAAGTTGAGGGGCATATTGTAAAATAATAATTATCCACCCCATGTGGGCGATAGAGGAGTAGGCTAAAATTTTTCGTAGCTGGGTTTGGTTTAATCCGCCTCATCCTCCGATTAGGGTTGATATAAGTCCTAGAGAGGTTAGTAGAAGGGGGTCAATGGCTTGAGATACTTGGATAATAAGGGCTAGGGGGGCTAGCTTTTGTCAAGTTGACAGGATTAGGCCTGTTAACAGGTCTAGTCCTTGTAGGACCTCTGGCATTCAGAAGTGTATTGGTGCAAGTCCAATTTTAAGTGCCAAAGCGGTAATAACTATAGTGCTGGCGATCGGGCTTGATATATTGTTTATATCCCATTCTCCTGTGACTCATGCATTTGTTGTACTTGCAAACAGGATTATTGCTGCTGCGGTTGCTTGGGTTAAGAAATATTTTGTGGTAGCTTCTACTGCTCGTGGGTGGTGATGTTGTGCTATTAATGGCACAATTGCCAGGGTATTAATTTCTAGTCCTATTCAAGCCAAGAGTCAATGGGAGCTAGCAAAAGTTAGGGTGGTGCCTAATCCCAGGCTGGATAGTAGAATTATTAGTACGTAGGGATTCATTGATGGAGGAGGGACTTTAACCGTCATGTTCGTCGGGTATGGGCCCGAAAGCTTTATTAGCTGACCCCATCTTAGAAAGTGGTGTAGAGGAAGCACTAAGAGTTTTGATCTCTTGGGCATGGGTTCGACCCCCTTCTTTCTAAGAACCGGGGGGATTTTAACCCCCATAAGCCACTCTATCAAAGTGGTCCCTGGGCATTCGGGCACAGTTCCTAAACTATAGTTGTGGGGGGAGACCTGCTAGTGCAATTGGTAGGGCCACATGTCATAGTACAAGTGCTAGCGTTAATGGCAGGAAGTTTTTCCATACGAGGTGTATGAGTTGGTCGTAGCGAAATCGAGGATAGGAGGCCCGGACCCATAGAAATACAACTGACAGGAATGTGGCTTTAATCATAAGGCTAATTGTTGTTAATTCAGGTATGTTAGGGAAGTGAGAGGACCCTAGGAATAGTACGGCTGACAGGGTATTTATTATGAGAATGTTAGCGTATTCGGCTAGGAAAAATAGGGCAAATGGTCCCCCTGCATATTCTACATTGAAACCAGATACTAGTTCTGATTCACCTTCTGTTAGATCAAATGGTGCTCGGTTCGTTTCGGCTAGGGTTGAAATATATCACATGGCTGCTAGGGGTCATGCTGGGGCTAGCAGTCAAATACTTTCCTGAGTTGTATTAAATGTTTGGAGGGTGTAGCCGCCAGAGAAAATAATAACTGAGAGGAGAATAAGTCCTAGGCTTACCTCATACGAGATTGTTTGAGCTACGGCTCGAAGGGCTCCGATTAATGCATACTTTGAATTTGATGCTCACCCTGACCCTAGAATAGAATATACTGCTAAGCTTGAGAGGGCTAAAATAAACAGAACTCCTAGGTTTAGGTCAATGATAGGATAAGGCATTGGTATGGGTGCTCATAGTGTTATGGCGAGGGTTAATGCAAGGATAGGGGTTGCTAAAAATAAAAAGGGGGATGATGTGGAGGGTCGGACGGGCTCTTTAATAAAGAGTTTTACCCCGTCGGCGATGGGCTGTAGCAGTCCGTAAGGTCCTACTACGTTTGGGCCTTTTCGTAGTTGTATATATCCTAGGACTTTTCGTTCAATTAGTGTCAGGAAAGCTACTGCTAATAGGACTGGTACGATGTAGGCTAAGGGGTTAATTAGGTGGTTTATTAAAGTGTTTAGCATAAACTGGGAAGAGGATTTGAACCTCTGGTATAAAGGGCTTAGGCCTTTCGCAATTTACCATGCTCTGCCACCCCAGTATGCCCTTATTTTGGGCGGCAGGGGTTTGGCCCTTCCTTTATTTAATTTATTTGTTTTCATTAATTAGGGGTGGGGCGTGCTTTAAGCATGGGCCCCTCTTTTCCGATCCTTTCGTACTAGGAAAAGTAGCATTACAGATAGAAACTGACCTGGATTACTCCGGTCTGAACTCAGATCACGTAGGACTTTAATCGTTGAACAAACGAACCCTTAATAGCGGCTGCACCATTAGGATGTCCTGATCCAACATCGAGGTCGTAAACCCCCTCGTCGATATGGACTCTGGGAGAGGATTGCGCTGTTATCCCTAGGGTAACTTGGTTCGTTGATCGGCCATGAGGCCGGATCATTATTGGTCAGATGTTCTGCAGCTTAGAGATGTTTCTCTTGGTTTTAGGGAATTACCCCATTCCACTCGGAGGCTGGTTTTTCCTCCGTGGTCGCCCCAACCGAAGGTAAAATTTTATACTCCACTAAGTTCCTGCTTCTTGCTGAGTTGTTTAACGTGGTTAAATTTTGTACCTTAAGCTCCAAAGGGTCTTCTCGTCTTGTATTATTATATCCGCTTCTGCACGGATAGATCAATTTCACTGACTGGAAGGGGGAGACAGTTAAGCCCTCGTTTAGCCATTCATACAGGTCTCTATTTAAAAGACAAGTGATTGCGCTACCTTTGCACGGTCAAAATACCGCGGCCGTTGAACCCGTAGTCACTGGGCAGGCTGGACCTCCTATACTTAATTTAGTTGCAGGAGGCGATGTTTTTGGTAAACAGGCGAGGCTTGTGTTTGCCGAGTTCCTTCCCTTTCTTTTAGTCTTTCCTTTAAAAATAGCACTCCAGTGTGGGGTTAACGATTATTTGGTTGTGAGTTTTTCTTGGTTTTTATATTGTTCACAGTACTCTCTTGGGTTGAGTTCGTTATTTTCCAGTGGTTTGTCCGATCTGGTTTACACTTGTGCTTGGAGAAGAACAGGTCTTCTTGTTACTCATTTTAGCATAATCTCTTCCATGCGAGCATGGGATAGCCTGATATCTTTAGGGGAGTAAGATTTTTTATCGGTATAATAAACTTTACTCTGTCTGAGCTTTAACGCTTTCTGTTTAGATGGCTGCTTTTAGGCCCACTAAAACAGTTTGTTTTAAATATTGTGATCTTTATCCTCCTGGTAAGGTTGTATCCTTTGTTAGAGGGGCTGTACCCCCTTTAACTAACTCCCGTACGTTTCCCTTAAAATGACCTTAAGTGTAGGGCTTTGGTCTGGGGTATGCGGGGCTGAACTTCTATCCATTTCTCAGGCAACCAGCTATCACCAGGTTCGGTAGGTCTGTCACTTCTACCCGGAGCTCTTCCCACTCTTTTGCCACAGAGACGGGTTAGCCCTAATTTATATAGGCTGTCTCGGGGTAGCTCACCTGGTTTCGGGGTTTCAAACTAAAGGCCTCTTTGCTTGAGTATACTTACTAAATCATGATGCAAAAGGTACAAGGTTTAGTCTTTGTTTTTTGGTGCTTATATGGGTTGTTTCATTTCTCTTTCAGTTTTCCCTTGCGGTACTTTCTCTATTGCTTTGGGTGAACCTTTTCTGTCTCCCATACTCAGGTAAAAAAATGGTTTAATTTTTAGGGGTAGGTCATGTTTTTTTATGAACATTGTTGGGTTAAAATTAGTGATTAAGCTAGCTGTTTGGCTCAGGGTGATCCAATTTGCATGGATGTCTTCTCGGTGTAAGTGAGATGCTTAACTAACTCAGCCACGCCCTGGGTTTAATCCAAGTGCACCTTCCGGTACACTTACCATGTTACGACTTGCCTCCCCTTGTCAGTGCTTTGATATTACGTATTTTTAATGCGTGTTGACAGGGGAGAGTGACGGGCGGTGTGTACGCGCCTTAGAGCCGGGTTCAAAAGGACACTCTGCTTCCTTTTTACTACTAAATCCTCCTTCAAGCACTATTTCATGTTGCATGTCCGTAGTGTTCTGTGATAGAAAATGTAGCCCATTTCTTCCCGCTTCGTGCGCTACACCTCGACCTGACGTTCTGGGTTGTGCCCATTTTGCTTACTTTTATTGCCTTCACAGGGTAAGCTGGCGACGGCGGTATATAGGCTGGGGTGGCTAGAAGTGGTGAGGTTTAACGGGGGTTATCGGTTCTAGAACAGGCTCCTCTAGGGGGGTCTAAGGCACCGTCAGGTCCTTTGGGTTTCAAGCTGATGCTCGTAGTACCCTGGCGGACGTCTAATTGTAGTTCGACGTCTGGGTTTATGGCTGAGCATAGTGGGGTATCTAATCCCAGTTTGTTTCTCAGCTTTCGTGGAGTCAGGTGGGTTTTGTTAAAGCTACTTTCGTGGGGTTGGGCTTCGGACACCTAGAAGCGTATGACGGCCAAAGGGCCATTTGGCTTTATTATTACTTCCTTCCTTAACCACCCTTTACGCCGTAATAATATCAACTAGGGCCTCTCGTTTAACCGCGGTGGCTGGCACGAGTTTTACCGGCCCTCTTAACCCTGACTGAGTCAAGTTTTCACTTATGGCTTAATGTCTATCACTGCTGAATTCCCTTGGGGGTGTGGCTTGGCTAGGCGTCTTGGGCTAAAATTTGTGCCTGATGCCCGCTCCTTGTCCCCGGGTGGGGGATTGAGGGCATACTCACGGGATTGCGGAGACTTGCATGTGTAAGTTGGGCTAGAGCTGATAATAAGGTCAGGACCATGCCTTTGTGCATGCGGAGCTTCTTAGGGCCCATCTTAACATCTTCAGTGTTATGCTTTGTGTTAAGCTACGCTAGC